CATTTCAATTTCAAATTTACTTTTTAGTAATTTTTTTTAATACTTTTTCTATTCTTTTTCTAGAATGTCTAATATCTTTTTTAGATCTTCAATGTGAAAATGTTCAATTTTTATAAGGTCTTCTTGACTGTTATTCAAAAGGTCCAATAATGTGTGTATATTGGACTTTTTGAGACAATTATAGATTCTGGGAGGCAATTCTAATTGGTCAATAAAAATATATTGAAATGCTAGTTCTTTTTTTTTTTTTCTTAGGTTAACTAATCTATTATGAAAAGGAAAAAGGGGTAAAGTAACTTGATGTTGATTGTTCTCTAAATAGAACGTTTCTTCTTCTACATGTAGAAAAGGAATAAATAAATTAATCAAATTCCGGGAGGCTTCATGAAGTGCTTCTTTAGGAGTTAAACTTCCATTTGTCCATATTTCTAGAAAAAGAATCTCTTGTTTTTCATCCCCATTCCCATAAGAATGAATACTATGATTCGCGTTTTGAACAGGCATGAATACTGCATCTATAGGATAACTTCTGTCTTCAAAGTTATTTGACATTTTTAGACTATATCCGCGATTCCTCTCGATTTTTAATCCAATACACAAATCTATTGGTTCCGTTAAGGTAGCTATATGCTGTGTATTATCAACTATTTCCACAGAGGGCGGTAAAATTATGTCTCTAGCAGTTATATATCCGGGACCTTTGACACAAATAAGCGCGTTGCGCGTTCCATATAGATTACTTCTTAATACAATCTCGTTCAAATTCATTAAAATTTCATGTACTGATTCTTGAATACCTACTATGTTAGAATAGTCATGTGGTATGTTCTCAGATTTTGCACGTGTAATACATGTTCCTTCTATTTCGCCAAGTAAAGCTCTTCGCATCGCAATGCCTATTGTGTCGGCTTGACCTTTCATAAGTGGAGACAGAATAAAGCGTCCATAATAAAGACGCTTACTGTCTCTTCTTGATTCAACACACTTCCACTGTAGTGTCCGAGTAGATACTTTGACTTTCTCTCGAACCATAGTAATTTTATTTGATCAGATCATTGAATCGTTTATTTCTCTTGAAACCCTTTCAGCTTTTATTTAGTTCTATACACGTCTTTTTTTAGGGGGTCTACAACCATTATGTGGCATAGGGGTTACATCTCGTACGAAACTTAAAAGTATACCGCTTCTACGAATAGCTCGTAATGCTGCATCTCTTCCCAGTCCAGGGCCTTTTATCCTTACCTCAGCTCGTTGCATACCTTGATCCACTACTGCTCGAATAGCATTTCCTGCTGCCGTTTGAGCAGCAAAAGGTGTTCCTCTTCTTGTACCCCTGAATCCACAAGTACCCGCGGAAGACCAAGAAATAACCCGACCCCGTACATCTGTAACGGTCACAATGGTATTGTTGAAACTTGCTTGAACATGAATAACTCCCTTTGGTATTCGACGTACATTTTTACGTGAACCACTACGTGTATTTTTACGTGAACCAATTCTTAATATAGGTTTTGCCATATTTTTTCATTTCACAAGAAATATATGGATATATCCATTTCATGTCAAAACGGACTTTTTTTGCCAGCTCCTTGGAAGTGCCCTTTATTTTATTTCCTTTAGTAAGATTATCCTTGTCTTTGTTTATGCCTCGGGTTGGAACAAATTACTATAATTCGTCCCCTCCTGCGGATTAGTCGACACTTTTCACAAATTTTACGAACGGAAGCCCTTATTTTCATAGTTTTTATTCCTTAATTCTGTGAATATACTTATTGTTTTGTTGGACGAAAAAAGGTTTCTTGATATTTTTGAATCTTTAATTGTATCTTCGTGAAAGGAATGTTGAAATTGAAAAAACCACTTACTCTTTTGAATCCTTGTTATGGAGTCTAGAAAGCGGCTGTCCCCTGATTAACTTATACCTAAGAACTTGCTAAAATTTTTATTTTTTGCAGGGGTGGTATTACACAACCCCCTTTTTCCACAAACGGTAAATTCCGGATATCCAATTTTTATATTAGAAGGATTACCATATATAACACAAAATTTCTCCGCCGATTCTTTTTAGTCTAGCTTCTCGGTCTGTCATTATACCTTGAGAAGTCGAAAGGATTACTATTCCTATTCCGCCTAAAATTCGTGGAATTCGTTGAGAGTTAGAATAGATTCGTAGACCCGGTCGACTTATTCTCTTTAAATTTAAAATAGTTTTATAGGATTCTTTCTTATTTCGTCTATGTTTTAGGGTTAAAATAAAAAAATATTGATTGTTTTCACGATGTTTCCTTACGTTTTCGATAAAACCCTCCCTTAAAAGTATTTTAACAATGCTTTCGGTGATGTTAGTCGACCCTATCCGAACTGTTCCTTTTCTATTCATGTCAGCATTTCGTATAGAGGTTATTATATCAGCAATAGTGTCTTTCCCCATGATAAGTTAAAATTCCTTATTGTTCTATAATTTTGATATAATCAACATGTTATTTTTCTTTTATTTATATATAGATATAGACGAATTATATATTAATATATGAATTAAATTATTAATTTTTTTTTTTAGGGTATATGCGTGATACACAATCGATTAATTAATTTTATTTCAATACCTTTTTTTATCCTATACTAACTATCGCTATTTAGGTCTTATAAGACCTCAGGAGCTAATGAAACTATTTTAGTAAAGTTTAATTGTCTCAATTCCCGTGGGATCGCCCCAAAAACTCGAGTTCCTTTTGGATTCCCTTCTTGATCAATGACAACTGCGGCGTTGTCATCATATCGTATTATCGTCCCATTGTTACGTTTGAGTTCTTTACAAGTACGTACAATTACTGCTCTGATCACTTCTGATCGTTCTAGAGGAGTATTCGGTATTGCTTCCTTGATTACAGCAACAATAACGTCACCAATATGAGCATATCGGCGATTACTAGCCCCTATTATTCGAATACACATCAATTCTCGAGCCCCGCTGTTGTCTGCTACATTCAAATAGGTTTGTGGTTGAATCATATCATTTTTTTGTATCTCTTCTTTTAATACAAAGGACGAAGTAAAAAAATATTGTTTGTCAAAAAAATAAAACTTATAATCTTTTTATCCTTAAATGTTATTTAGCTTTTTCATTCTATATTTCTATTCAGAAATAATGAATTGGGTTTTTATAGGCATTTTTGATGCCGCTATTGAAATAGCTTTTCTGGCTATATTTTCGGGTACACCACCCATTTCATAAAGGATTTTACCTGGTTTAACCACAGCTACCCAATACTCTGGGGATCCTTTCCCAGAACCCATACGCGTTTCCGCCGGTCTTACTGTAACAGGTTTGTCTGGAAATATACGTACCCAAATTTTTCCCCCACGTCGTACATTTCGTGACATTGCTCGTCGCCCCGCTTCTATTTGTCTAGATGTGATCCAAGCGGGTTCAAGTGTTTGGAGAGCATATCTGCCAAAACAAATACGATTCCCACGAGAAGATATTCCTTTTAGTCTTCCTCGATGTTGTTTACGAAATCTTGTTCTTTTTGGGTTATAGTTGATGGGTTTTTTCTAAATTATAAATTCCATCTCTACTACAGAACTGAACGTGAGAGTTTCTTCTCATACAGCTCCTCGCGAATAAAAGTACTAAAAAAGCTTGTATTAAGATATATATGTAGTTAATGATTAATCCTATTAATCATGGTCTTTTTTGAAATTTCATCTGATCTTTTCTAAATTTGTTTATGTCTTTTTCAAAATGGAATCCAAGATGAATTCTATTTATATTTATTTAAAAATAACGTAATATCATTATCTCGAATGTCATTTTTGTTAGAGTTAGAATATTTTATTCTAACAAAATCCTTTTTTTCTTTTATCTTTTTCATTTTTTTTTTTCATTTTTTATTACTTTAAAAAAAAAAAAAAAACAAAAATTTTTCGCCGGCGAATATTTACTCTTTCAATATCTATTTAAGTTTGATGTTTATCTCACGAGGTCTCAGAATAAAAAAAAATAAGAATAGATAATAAAGTTTATGGTTTATTCCGCCATCCTGTCCAATGAATTACTAAGATTTATTTTTCAATTGAGTCCTCTATATTCATGGGTTCCGTCGTTCCCATCGCCTCTTGATTAATCATTAGGCCCGAATTCTACAATGGAGCTTTTACCTGAAATTTTTAATTTCATTTTTTAATTTATTTTTGAGTCAATTTTCTCAGTTTTTATTGGCTCAAGGCTCTTAATTTTTTGTTTTCAGAACGAACAGATTTATTTAATTATTATGAATGAATCTGTATTCATGCTTTATTACATTGTTTTTATTACAGTGACCTCATAGACTTTCCAAATTGGAATAATAGATCATTAATATTCAAATTTTTTCTCTCTTTCTTTCATCCTTCCATTTATCCGCATACTTTTCGATTACCTTTCATAACTTATAATAAAATTTAATAATATTTCTAATAATATTTAATAATATTTTGTTATTATTTTTTTTGTAAAAAAATAATTCAGTTGCTACAATTATATGATCAGTCTATCATATCTTGACTGATTTTTTTGGATCCAGATAATGCGAAGCAATGAGTTGCTTAGGTTATTTATTAATGCTATAGTTATTAGTTCCTCTTATTAGGTAAGTTCTTTTTTTATTTTTTTTTCTTTGTCTAATCGAATCCTAAACTAACGAGTCACACACTAAGCATAGCAATTATATCAAAGGAGTTTTGATGTAAATTTTTATTCAACCTTATAGAATTGCTGATTTTTTCTTAAACAAAAAAAGAAGACTGTAATTTTTTTTATTGCTGTCTGTATAGTGTTATACTACATAGTTTTAGTTTTTTATCCAAGGATAAAATGTAAAGACAAATAAAGTTAGTTATTCTTCGTCTACGAATATCCAAATTTTTATTCCTAAGACCCCATAAATAGTTCGAACTGTATAGGAACAATAATCAATTTTAGCTTCAATTGTTTGTAAAGGTACTCTGCCTTCTCTGAT